ATCATTATTGTATATCTATATTATTGTATACTATTGTATACTCTTTTATATATATGGCGCAACCCAATCCTTGTTTTGCAAGTTTATAATTGAGGAGTATATCCCTTCTTATTATTAATCTAAGAAATGAAATACTAATAAAAATTCCCTCTTGACAGTGATATATGTTGTATATGTAAATCCTAGATGTGAAACTAGGCATAAATCGTAGTATAAAACACAAAAATCCATAAAAAAAGAAATAAAGATTGGTTGAACTTGAAAATTTCATCATTCAATGTGTAGTGTAAATGATTGAATTGGATTCATTTGAGTGGTACAAACTAAATCGAATGCTAACTCCATTTATTTATTATTGAATTAACTGATCAATTTGATATCGGACATATTTTTTTGGTACTATTCAAAAATTTCGACATATTTCACTTTAATTATTATGAGAATAAATCCTACTACTTCTGGTCTTGGCGTTTCCGCGCTTGAAGAAAAAAACCTAGGGCGTATCGCTCAAATTATTGGCCCGGTATTGGATGTTGTTTTTCCCCCCGGCAAAATGCCTAATATTTATAATGCTTTAGTAGTTAAGGGTCGAGATACTGTCGGTCCACAAATTAATGTTACTTGCGAGGTACAACAATTATTAGGAAATAATCGAGTTAGAGCTGTCGCTATGAGTGCTACAGATGGGCTGATGAGAGGGATGGAAGTGATTGACACGGGAACTCCTCTAAGTGTTCCAGTCGGAGGAGCTACTCTTGGACGAATTTTCAATGTTCTTGGGGAGCCTGTTGATAATTTAGGTCCCGTAGATACTCGCACAACATCTCCTATTCATAGATCTGCGCCTGCCTTTATACAGTTAGATACAAAATTATCAATCTTTGAAACAGGAATTAAAGTAGTGGATCTTTTAGCTCCCTATCGCCGTGGAGGAAAAATAGGGTTATTTGGAGGAGCTGGAGTAGGTAAAACAGTACTCATCATGGAATTGATCAACAACATTGCCAAAGCTCATGGAGGCGTATCCGTATTTGGCGGAGTAGGCGAACGTACTCGTGAAGGAAATGATCTCTACATGGAAATGAAAGAATCTGGAGTGATTAATGAAAAAAATATTGCAGAATCAAAAGTGGCTCTAGTCTATGGTCAAATGAATGAACCCCCGGGAGCTCGTATGAGAGTTGGTTTGACTGCCCTAACCATGGCAGAATATTTCCGGGATGTTAATGAGCAAGACGTACTTTTATTCATCGACAATATCTTTCGTTTCGTCCAAGCAGGATCAGAAGTATCCGCCTTATTAGGGAGAATGCCTTCTGCAGTAGGTTATCAACCTACACTTAGTACAGAAATGGGTTCTTTGCAAGAAAGAATTACTTCTACCAAAGAGGGATCCATAACTTCGATCCAAGCAGTTTATGTACCTGCGGACGATTTGACCGACCCTGCTCCTGCCGCGACATTTGCACATTTAGATGCTACTACCGTACTATCCAGAGGATTAGCTGCCAAAGGTATTTATCCGGCAGTGGATCCTTTAGATTCCACGTCAACTATGTTACAACCTCGGATTGTTGGCGAGGAACATTATGAAATTGCGCAAAGAGTTAAGCAAACTTCACAACGTTACAAAGAACTTCAAGACATTATAGCTATCCTTGGGTTGGACGAATTATCCGAGGAGGACCGTTTAACTGTAGCAAGAGCACGAAAAATTGAGCGTTTTTTGTCACAACCCTTCTTCGTGGCAGAAGTATTTACTGGTTCTCCAGGTAAATATGTTGCTCTCGCAGAAACAATTAAGGGGTTTCAATTGATTCTTTCCGGAGAATTAGATGGTCTTCCCGAGCAGGCCTTTTATTTGGTGGGTAACATTGATGAAGCTACCGCGAAAGCTATGAACTTAGAAGGGGAGAGCAATTTGAAGAAATGACCTTAAATCTTTGTGTACTGACTCCTAATCGAATTATTTTGGATTCAGAAGTGAAAGAAATCATTTTATCTACTAATAGTGGCCAAATTGGTGTATTACCAAACCATGCCCCTATTGCTACAGCTGTAGATATCGGTCTTTTGAGAATACGCCTCAATGACCAATGGTTAACTGTGGCTCTGATGGGCGGTTTCGCTAGGATAGGTAATAATGAGATCACTATTTTAGGAAATGATGCAGAGATGAGTACTGACATTGATCCGCAAGAAGCTCAACAAGCTCTTAAAATAGCTGAAGCTAACTTAAGTAGAGCTGAAGGTAAGAAACAGACAATTGAGGCGAATCTAGCTCTCAGGCGGGCTAGGACACGAGTAGAGGCTATCAATAATATTTTCAATAAATAAAAATAATCAATAAAAAGAAGTTTTTTATCTTTAGAAGTTGAAGTTATTTATTATACTATACATACCCCATTTAAATTCTGCTAATTGAAATGGAATACAGTTAAAGTCTAATCTGATACAACTAAAAGAAAAAGTATGGTAGAAAAACTTATTAGATACCATT